TTCTACCCATCCTGTATATTGTCCTTTTCATTCTGTGTTGAAATATAAACTTATTATATTAGTAGGCGAGATTTTACGAAAAAGGTTCTTTATATTCCTTTATATTCATAGCATAGGAGAAACTACTCTTTTTTTTTTTTTCAATATCCCCTCGTTATTAGTTACTAACCCTAGTGATTGGATTTATATGCTTATTCTGATCGGAATATTCAAATGATTTTCATCGAATGACTATTCATCTATTGTATTTTCATGTAAATGAGGGGCAAGAAAGTTCTATGGAAAAATGGCGGTTCGATTCGATGTTGTTTAACGGGGAGTTAGAATACAGGTGTAGGCTAAGTAAATCAATGGACAGTCTTGGTCCTTTTGAAAATACCAGTGTAAGTGAAGATCCAATTTTAAATGATATGGATAAAGACATTTTAAATTTTAGCGACAAGTCTAATTACAGTAATGTTGATCATTTAGTCGGCGACAGATACATTCGGAATTTCATATCTGATGACACTTTTTTCGTTAGGGATAGTAATAGGGACAGTTATTCCATATATTTTGATATTGAAAATAAAAATTTTGAGATTGACAACAACCGTTCTTTTCTAAGTGAACTAAAAAGTTCTTTTTATAGTTATCAGACTTCTAGTTATATGAATAATGCACCCCAAAGTGACGATACTCGCCACGATCGTTACATGTATGATACTAATTCTCATTATAGTTTGAATAATCACATTAATAGTTGTATTGACAGTTATCTTGGTTCTCAAATTTGTATTGATAGTTCTATTTTAAGCAACAGTAACAATTACAGTGACAGCTACATTTATAGTTACATTTGTGGCGAAAGCGTAAATAGTAGTAAAAGCGAGAGTTCCAGTATAAAAACTAGCACAGATGATAGTGATTTTAGTATAAGTTCTAATAATTTAAATGTAACTCAAAAATACAGGCATTTGTGGATTCAATGCGAAAATTGTTATGGATTAAATTATAAGAAATTTTTAAAATCAAAAATGAATATTTGTGAACAATGTGGATGTCATTTGAAAATGAGTAGTTTTGATAGAATCGAACTTTCGATTGATCCCGGTACTTGGGATCCTATGAACGAAGACATGGTCTCTCTGGATCCCATTGAATTTCATTCGGAGGAGGAACCTTATAAAGATCGTATTGATTCTTATCAAAAAAATACAGGATTAACTGAGGCTGTTCAAACAGGCACAGGTCAACTAAATGGTATTCCCGTAGCAATTGGTGTTATGGATTTTCAGTTTATGGGTGGTAGTATGGGATCTGTAGTGGGCGAAAAAATCACACGTTTGGCCGAGTATGCTACCAATCAATTTTTACCTCTTATTCTAGTGTGTGCTTCCGGAGGAGCACGCATGCAAGAAGGAAGCTTGAGCTTGATGCAAATGGCTAAAATATCTTCCGCTTTATATGATTATCAATTAAATAAAAAGTTATTTTATGTAGCAATCCTTACATCCCCTACCACAGGCGGGGTGACGGCTAGTTTTGGTATGTTGGGAGATATCATTATTGCCGAACCCAATGCTTATATTGCATTTGCAGGTAAAAGAGTAATTGAACAAACATTGAATAAGACAGTACCTGAGGATTCACAAGTGGCTGAATATTTATTCCATAAGGGCTTATTCGATCCAATCGTACCACGTAATCCTTTAAAGGGCGTTCTGAGTGAGTTATTTCGGCTACATGCTTTCTTTCCTTTGAATGAAAATTAGATTAGAGCCTTAGAGTCTTAATTTAATAAAACTTAATAAATTTTTTTATGTGTGGTGATCAAGTAGTTATTTAATTTATAGGAATCAAAGTCAAAATCCGAAGAATGGATTTTGACTTTGGTAACATAAGATTGAATTATAGAAAGAACCATCCGGATCGTTTTTTTATCGATATTCCTGGTTACTAATACTAACTAGGAAATCTCTATTAAACAAAAGAGTGAATTCTTTCGCTTTCTTCCGTGGAATTAGTTAACAAGATCTTGCATCTTTCTATATCTCCCGAAAATAATCCCCCACTAAGAATCCTTTTTGTTGGATCGTATTATAACGAATTCTTTGGGAGTTTTTAGGAAATACTTTAAAATTTTATTCAATTATGAAATTTATAAGACAAGAAAAGATAATAACTACTAATACGAATATAAAAAGGGTGGATTATCGTATATATATATTTCATGTAGAAACATGTAGAAAGATGAATAGGTCCATTTATTTATATATTTATTGTATTTTATTAATTAATATATATTTCTTAAAACATATACTTATAGACTCCCTATTAAGTATATATATACTCACTTAGGTATACTTAGTATAATATAACAATTATATATGAATTATAAGATATCTTTATAACAATATAAGGATAAGGTTCAAATATAAAACAATAAATATAACAATAAATAACAGGTACAAATATTAAATCGAGGTACCCATTCTATGATAACTCTCAACAGTCTCCCCTCCATTTTTGTGCCTTTAGTGGGCTTAGTATTTCCGGCAATTGCAATGGCTTCTTTATCTCTTTATGTTCAAAAAAACAAGATTTTTTAGATACAACAAGGACAAATCTTATATATATATATTTTTTTTTCAAGACTTACTTGGATCATAACACGGATATCTATTTAGTAAAATATGGTATAATATGCGGCTTCCTTCGGGCATAAGCTCTTATGTATGTGTAAACATGATAAATGAATTATAACTATTTTCAAATAGATCGGAGAATTTCTGAAATGTAAAGTCAATATATCTATATGTATTAGGAAATCATATGAAAGGGATGTTATTATTTTAGTTTGGATCTAAGAAATTCGATGAATTATCCCTAAAGGTTCACATCATAATAGTGCTGGTTGATGAGAGTTACTTCGGAAACAAAAAAAAGTAAAAAAAAAATTATTTTTGTTATTCTCCCAATTCCAATAAAATGCAACTAGGTCTAGTTAGAGTATGAGTTGGCGATCAGAACGTATATGGGTAGAACTTATAGCGGGGTCTCGAAAAACAAGTAATTTCTGTTGGGCCTTTATTCTTTTTTTAGGTTCATTAGGGTTTTTATTGGTTGGAACGTCCAGTTATTTTGGTAGGAATTTTATATCTTTACTTCCTTCTCAGCAAATAATTTTTTTTCCACAAGGTATCGTGATGTCTTTCTATGGGATCGCAGGTCTTTTTATTAGCTCCTATTTGTGGTGCACAATTTCGTGGAATGTAGGTAGTGGTTATGATCGATTCGATATAAAAGAGGGCATAGTGTGTATTTTTCGTTGGGGATTTCCTGGAAAAAATCGTCGCATATTCCTCCGATTCCTTATGAAAGACATTCAGTCCATCAGAATAGAAATTAAAGAGGGTATTTATGCTCGTCGTGTCCTTTATATGGAAATAAAAGGACAAGGAGCCATTCCCTTGACTCGTACTGATGAGAATTTTACTCCACGAGAGATTGAGCAAAAAGCTGCTGAATTGGCCTATTTCTTGCGTGTACCAATTGAAGTATTTTGAAAAAAGGAACTGAAGAATGAATACTTTGCAAGAGATAAAAAACTCAAGAATCATCTTTTTTTCTATAGCAGAACTTAACTGAAGTTTCTTCAGAACGCTTACTCGAGCCAAAGCAAACGTATATGAAACAATTCTAAAACGAAATTGTTTATGTCCACAATTTTTTTTATGCGTATGTAAATCCACTTAACTCAATTCAGTAACAAATCTAAATGATAGATTCATCATATATCAAAACAAAACATTTCATCATAAAGTAAAGAATTATTTTCTAAATATTTGATATTTTGATAGAACGGGAGTTCTTTCGTCTCGAAATCCGACTACTATTAATTTGAAGAGGGCTCTTTCTTATTCTATATTCTTTCTAAATTCAAGGACTAACCGCTGTACTGAATCACAAAAAAATCCGGAAATACATCGATGACTTGTAATAGCACTTATGCTTGATAGAAATATTAGTATCATATAGAGTCGACGAATGAGGTGCGTTCATTAAAAATTTTAAAATTCACAGACGAAAAAATGGCAAAAAAGAAAGTATTAATTTCCCTTCTATATCTTGCATCTATAGTATTTTTGCCTTGGTGGATCTCTCTCTCATTTAATAAAAGTCTGGAATCTTGGTTTACTAATTGGTGGAATACTAGGCAATCCGAAATTTTTTTGAATGATATTCAAGAAAAGAGTATTCTAAAAGAATTCATAGACTTAGAGGAACTCTTACGTTTGGACGAAATGATAAAGGAATACCCGGAAACACATTTACAAAAGCCTCGCATCGAAATCTACAAAGAAACGATCCAATTGATCAAGATGCACAACGAGGATCGCATCCATACAATTTTACACTTCTCGACAAATATAATCTGTTTCGGTATTCTAAGTGGTTATTCTATTCTAGGTAATGAAGAACTTGTTATTCTTAACTCTTGGTTTCAAGAATTCCTATACAACTTAAGCGACACAATAAAAGCTTTTTCTATTCTTTTATTAACTGATTTATGTATAGGATTCCATTCGCCCCACGGTTGGGAATTAATGATTGGCTCTGTCTACAAAGATTTTGGATTTGCTCATAATGATCAAATTATATCCGGTCTTGTTTCTACTTTTCCAGTCATTTTAGATACAATTTTTAAATATTGGATCTTTCGTTATTTAAATCGTGTATCTCCTTCACTTGTAGTGATTTATCATTCAATGAATGACTGAAAAGTGATCGAACGATCCAATTATAATATTTGTTACTTTGTACATAAGCAAAACATTCAAAATTGTACTTACTACCCATCCAAGGAATTCCTCCAATATTCCAGTAAAATTATTTATATTTAATATTTAAGTAAATAGCAAAATTATAGATAGGGAACTATACTAGCGACCTACCTAATTTTATTGTAGAAATTTTCGGGATCAATGATTGGACCATGCAAACTAAAAATACCTTTT